CGGATAAGTCTGTATCCCGATATACACTATTAATGAATATGGACCCCGATACCCATATCGATTCATTTTGATGAGTATCCGTTCGATACATTAACCATGTGTCAGGAACCAGATTTGAACTGGTGACACGAGGATTTTCAGTCCTCTGCTCTACCAGCTGAGCTATCCCGACCATTCTATTACGGATGCCTCATCCTATTAGAGTCGGTCTATGTCAACGAAAGGGACTCGAAAAGTCTGACAAAATCTTAGTCAGGCCTTGGACTTTCTTGGATCTTCAAAATTAAGACTTTGTAAGTGTAAGGGAAATGATATGGACTATGAATGATTTTATAATGGGGGTTCCTTGCCTATCTATGTTCCTTTTTAAGTATATTCTATTCATAATAGGACTTGAGAGAGAAATATTTCTGTCCGATCCGTTTGCGAAAGAAAAGAGTAGAGTGAATAAGAAATAGAATATAAAGAATTTGGAATCGATGACAAGAGGGAAAATTGGCTTTTTTCTTTTTATTGGGGGGTCGACGGATTTTCCTCTAAATTTCCTTGTTGTCGGTATTGACATGTAGAATGGACTCTATCTTTATTCTCGTTCGATTCATCTTCAAAAGGTCCACGGTCCGGGGGGTGAATGATTTGATCGCTGAATATTCGACTCTTGGAATCGATTCACAAGAATTCTGAAATTTTTCATATAAAAAAATACGGACTCGGGTCGTGTCGTTTGCTATTTCGGTACGTATTCAGTACCTATATAGGATAGGGTCGTTCTGGAATTTCGAGAGAAAGATTCCTATACCAATGTTAATCAACTCCACTCGTTAGAACAGCTTCCATTGAGTCTCTGCACCTATCCTATCCTTTCCTTTTTTTTCTTGCTTTCCCTTTATTTTTTGAAAACAGGATTTGGCTCAGGATTGCCCACCTTTAATTCCAGGGTTTCTCTGAATTTGGAAGTTCTCACTTAGTAGGTTTCCATACCAAGGCTCAATCCAATCAAGTCCGTAGCGTCTACCAATTTCGCCATATCCCCCTTATGAGACCGGGGTCTCATTGTGATCCCATCCCCGCTTTCTTTTATTTTTCTTTTCTTTTCTTTATGCCGGAACCGTTGAATTCATTCGATACCGATACCTATATCGAAAAAGTGGGAGCTCTTTCCCATCTTCTTTCATCTCTATCGCAGGACCCGTATTTGGTCCAATCAGAAAGAATTCTATCATTGATGTATCCACAATTCAATATGGATGGAGATATCCCACATATACATACCCCCCCTCATTTTTCCTGCGCGATTTTAAATACTGGAACGGTCGATATTCTTTATTCTTTCTTTTTTTTTGTTCTATCCCCTCTCTGAATGAAACCAGAGAGACGTCTCATTCTCATTATGATCCGGGTTGGATCTTTATCTTATCTTTTCCTTAGGACCGACCCGCCCTAATATGATTAATCCAATCTGCTATAACTAATTTATTTAGTTAATATATAAATAGGAATTTTCAACAAAAATTCTATCTGTTTTAACTAGAGTTAGTTAGTTAGTTCTATTGCACTTATTTCTGTTATGTGAGCCCGCTTAGCTCAGAGGTTAGAGCATCGCATTTGTAATGCGATAGTCATCGGTTCGATTCCGATAGCCGGCTTTTCTAGATTTGTTCGATTTTTTCCACCCCAAGGAATATTGATATTGCCCTTTGATTTTTTCTTTGAAAAAAGTCGGGTCACCGATCTATTATGTCATAGGAACTTCTAACTATGAATAAAAAGCGGATTTGATTAGAGCAGTTAAATTTATACACTACAGAACAAATAAAGAAAGGTATCCTTAACTTCCTATATATACAAAAGAATCCAAATATTGATACAATTCATCTCATTCTTCTTTATTCTTTAGTATTTATTCTTGAGTAGTGTATTACTTTTGTAATACTTCAGTAGATTTAGTTTTGTTTATCATTTAGTTCAGTCTAAATTTCAATTTCTTCTTTAAAATGAAATTTCAATAAGGAGTCTTTATGTCTCGTTACCGAGGGCCTCGTTTCAAAAAAATACGCCGTCTGGGGGCTTTACCGGGATTAACTAGTAAAAGACCTAGATCTGGAAGTGATCTTAGAAACCAATCACGTTCCGGTAAAAGATCTCAATATCGTATTCGTCTAGAAGAAAAACAAAAATTGCGTTTTCATTATGGTCTGACAGAGCGACAATTGCTTAGATATGTTCGTATTGCCGGAAAGGCGAAAGGATCAACAGGTCAGGTTTTACTACAACTACTTGAAATGCGTTTGGATAACATCCTTTTTCGATTAGGTATGGCTTCGACCATTCCTGGAGCCAGGCAATTAGTTAACCACAGACATATTTTAGTTAATGGCCGTATAGTAGATATCCCAAGCTATCGCTGCAAACCCCGAGATATTATTACTACGAGAGATGAAAGATCCAGAGCTCTGATTCAAAATTATCTTGATTCATCCCCTCACGAGGATTTGGCAAAACATTTGACCTTTCACTCATCCCAATATAAAGGATTAGTAAATCAAATAATAGATATTAAATGGGTCGGTTTGAAAATCAACGAGTTGCTAGTCGTAGAATATTATTCCCGTCAGACTTGAACCTAACTAAAATAAAAAACAAAGCTTCGGACAATTTTGCTGCCCTTTTTTCGAAGGGGTTTGATTCGGATTTTTCTCCCATTCATGTATCGCAAATGGATCCGCAGTGATATTTTCATTCCTTTCCACTCTTTTTGGTATTTTCTGTACTGTAGTAATTAGGAGAATCTCTATCAAAGGGGATCTTACTATTGGAATAATGGTATCAATTGTTATTTGATTTGATACATTGTGGTCGGTTGGTGAATTAGGTGAAGGTACGGAAAGAGAGGGATTCGAACCCTCGGTAAACTAAAGTCTACATAGCAGTTCCAATGCTACGCCTTGAACCACTCGGCCATCTCTCCTATATAATATTATTATTATGCCCCGGAAACCGAGTCAAATAGCGAGTCATTCATATTATTGCAATACAGGTACGACCAATCTATTCTAAATAGAAAACTTTTCATTAAAGAAAGGTCTTCCTTCGAAGCTTGAGGGATAACAAAAAACACATTTACTTCTTTTTAAAAATATTAACAATATATATCTATTTCTTTTGTCAAGACGCCGATCCTATCTTATTCTAATACTTATACTTAAATACCAGATTAAGGCAATGAGGAGTCAACTGACCTTATTTTAGACTCTGGTTCTATTTAAACTACGATTGATTGCATTCCTATGGCCTTTCAGTTTCCTATTTCTCAACAACAACTCCTCTCATCCATAGATCTATTACAAATTAATGAATCCGTTCCATAGATTTTGATCTTTCGATTGTATGGTGTATTCACGCTATGCACACAAAAGGTTATTCTATTTTCATCGTGGAATGATTATTTTCTTCTTTTTTCTCTTTGATCATAATCAAATTCCAATTTCTCGAGTTATAAGAATCGGCAGGAAAAATTCCTTGATCCCTTAACTTCGATAAAAATGTAATACTTCCGTTCATCGGTATACTACTCCATTTCAATGAAATCCAGTCGGATTCAAATATTTCCTATCTATCAAGGGACAATTTGGGTGGAGGGTCCACATTTTCTTTAGAATTAGTCTGTTTTTATGTGATTTTGTACTGTACAATTCTTTTGTTTGTGGAATCATTTTCCCTTGAGGGATAATGAGCAGAATTCTAGAAGAAATTGTTAAGGATAAATGGAAATTTTCTTGATAAGACCTCTTCAATTGTAGCCAATATCTTATTACGAATAATTCCGACAACTTCAGGGGAAAAAGAGGCATTTACCTATTACAGAGATGGTGCGATTTTGTTTTTTTTTTCCTCTATCCTATAACTATTTATTATACAGTTAGAATTCTTATCATGATTCATCAACTATGACTCGCGAACTAATGTCTAATTCTTTTTCGTACGAAAAATGTGGGTTGAAATATCTATTGATGTTGATACAACGAGTATTTTATTGAAGGATTAAGTTATTACTGAACAAAGGGAATTTTCGTTCTAATTATAAAATAAAGGATGAGATCAATTCAGAAGCACTTTTTATTTGTTATTGTGGCGGACAGAATTCCATTGGTCTAATTCGGGACTCCCCGATGCATCTTCATTCTATCTACCCTACAAAAAAACAAAAAAATGTTGGGGTAATAATGAATCAGTCCGTAGATTTATTTGTGGCCATTGAGGAGCCGTATGAAGCTGAAGTTTCATGTGCGGTTCTGGAATAGCGATGGGAATAGTGATGTTATCATCGACTATGATTATCTAACAGTTCAAGTACAGTTGATATAGTTGAGGCACAGTCAAAATATGGTTTTTGGGGATGGAATCTGTGGCGTCAACCTGTGGGGTTTATTGTTTTTCTAATTTCTTCCCTAGCGGAATGTGAGAGATTACCCTTTGATTTACCAGAAGCAGAAGAGGAATTAGTAGCAGGTTATCAAACCGAATATTCAGGTATCAAATTTGGTTTATTTTACGTTGCTTCTTACCTAAATCTACTGGTTTCTTCATTATTTGTAACAGTTCTTTACTTGGGTGGTTGGAATCTCTCCATTCCGTACATATTCATTTCTGAACCTTTCGGAATAGGCGGGGTCTTTGGGATGACAATTGGTATCCTTATCACATTAGCTAAAGCTTATTTGTTCCTCTTCGTTTCTATCACAACAAGATGGACTTTACCCAGGATGAGAATGGACCAACTATTAAATCTTGGTTGGAAATTTCTTTTACCTATCTCTCTGGGTAATCTATTATTAACAACCTCTTCTCAACTCGTTTCGCTGTAACAGAATATGAAATTTGAAGTTCATAACCAAAGAAAGATCAAATTATTTTATTCATGGATATCTGCGATATGTTCCCTATGGTGACTGGATTCATGAATTATGGTCAACAAACAATACGAGCCGCAAGGTACATTGGTCAAAGTTTCATGATTACTTTATCTCACGTGAATCGTTTACCCGTGACTATTCAATATCCTTATGAAAAATCGATCACATCAGAGCGTTTTCGCGGTCGAATCCACTTTGAATTCGATAAATGCATCGCTTGTGAAGTATGCGTTCGGGTGTGCCCTATAGATCTACCCGTTGTTCATTGGAGATTGGAAACAGATATTAGAAAGAAACGATTGCTTAATTATAGTATTGATTTTGGGGTCTGTATATTTTGTGGTAACTGCGTTGAGTATTGTCCAACAAACTGTTTATCAATGACCGAAGAATATGAACTTTCTGCTTATGATCGTCACGAGTTGAATTATAATCAAATTGCTTTGGGTCGATTACCCATGTCGGTAATTGGAGATTATACAATTCGAACAATTATGAATTCCAAAAATATCCACGAATAAACCCCTTGGTTCAAGAACCATTACCAATTACTAAGATTCCGTTTTGATCTAAAGTAGAAAGTAAAGGAGCAAAGCTTCGTTCATTTTTTTAGATCAGTAACTAGAAATTTTTTGATTGGTGAGAATCACGGCTTGATTTGGATTTAGAAAAGCCGTAGGAATTTAAGAATATACAATTCCGAACTACTCTTTCGGATACAATAAAGGGATTCTTCTAATAATTCTATCTATCTCAATCCACATCACATTAGGATTCAATTTGGAACGTTTCATATAAAGGAAAAAAAGAATAAGGTAACCTCTTTTTTCTTGGACCGTTAAGTAAGTTTATGAAATATTTCGATTTATTTATCTCTTATTTTACACATAATGGATTTACCTGGACCAATACATGATATTCTTTTAGTATTTCTGGGATCAGGTCTTATATTAGGGGGTCTAGGGGTGGTATTCTTTCCTAATCCCATTTACTCTGCCTTTTCATTGGGATTGGTTCTTGTTTGTATATCCTTATTTTATATTCTATCTAACTCTTATTTTGTGGCTGCTGCGCAGCTCCTTATTTATGTGGGGGCTGTAAATGTTTTAATCGTATTTGCTGTGATGTTCATGAATGGTTCAGAATATTACAACAATTTCTATCTTTGGACCGTTGGGGATGGGGTCACTTCACTGGTTTGTACAAGTATTCTTTTTTCACTAATTACTACTATTTTGGATACATCATGGTATGGGATTCTTTGGACTACAAGATCAAACCAGATTATAGAACAGGACCTAACAGCTATGCTACTAATACTTGTATTTGCTCTGCTATTCCGCCCACGTCTGGCTGAGGAAGAGTTACGGGGAGTAAAACGCAAATATGCGGACTCGGCATACTTACTATATGATGGAATTTTCCTTCACGAGAAAAAAAAGAAAAGCAGAAAAAGTGAAGAAAAGAAATCGAGGACCCTCGTACAAAATGGATAAGTGGCGATCGTGAATACAGCATCGAGCATACCCTTTCTCACCGTATCCACAGCGTGGCGATCGCGATGGGACACTTTTGAGTGGCGCTGTGAGAAAAATTGTCTTTTAGACCTATCCCCATAAGGATCGCTGGAGCTTAGGCTAAGGATCTACAGGGGCTAAGTAATATCTCTATATCGTAACCTATTATATTTATAATATAGGTATAGATATATTGCATCTAAGGTATTTGGATTGAGGGTTCGAGCTTGTCTTGCCCCGGCCTATACGATAGTTGTATATAATTAGGGCTATTATTTTGGAGAGTTCTTTCCCGTCTCACGTAACCTAATACCTCAGGCATACATCCTAAACTATTTGCATCCATGCATCTTTTTATTTCTCTTTAGGCATACAAGTCAAGGTCGAACGTTCTCTCTTGTAAGGGACGCTTTACAAGATCTACGACGGGAGATCGAGAGTCGATTTGGTTCCTCCCTCGTTTCCAACGAGTTGCGGTTTCCCTTTCCATTGCACACACGGGATAGGGACGAGGTGCCAAATTTACTCCCTATCAGACTTCGCCCTCTCGACTTTGTCGGGCTCGATGGGATATAGGGTCTGGTAGTGGCTAGTCTTTCTCTTTCTTGATTTTACACTCTTGCCTGCATATTTATATTTCTGTTTATGCACAAATCGCACGCTTACACCTGCACACCTTCACGGACCAATCCTCCCTTATGAGTCACCTTAGCCGACTCATAAGGCAGGCTTTTCCCCGGACTGGCCTTCCTGCACTTTTTCGCGATGCGCTTTATGCAATGCTGGAGATTCGTTTCACGCCGGCAGATAAGGCTGAACGCGGATAGGAACTAGAAGTCCTCAAATGCGATTTGACCATTCCCATCTTGCTTTTGAGACCGATCACTAGATCTCTCAAGCATTGTAGTTGCATCACATACGAAATAAGTGCCGACCCGCGCAAGTGAACGAGGAAGCTTACCATTCCGCCGTCGGTCAGTTATTCAGCTAGGCAGGGTATGGTATCAACGGTCTAACTACGAAATCTTGATTGCAACGCCCGGACCCCACACTATTTCTTCTTTCGTTTCAAGACCGACTTCTTCGAAAGCTTTTCAAATCAAATAAAGCAGACACCCGGTAACATTAGAGTTGATAAAGTGCGTGCCACACTATGACATCCAATAGCAGAGACAGAAATCAAGCTTGCATCTCCGTCTTGGCTAGAATCCTTCTTATCTTTCTCCTACAAGCCAATCATGCAGTCTAGCTCTACTTTACGTAGATATATCTTGCTCTTGTTTTGTTCGATCACAAACAGTCAAACCAGCTACCGAAAGAGACCAATCCTCCCACAAGGCTGAGCATGCTGGAGCCTGGAAAGGGAAAAAGACCCAATCCCTATTCCTCTCCATCGGCCCAAGGCGGACAAAAGGATCACCAGGCCCGGAAGAAGATTCCCTTTCCCGAGCAAGTTTGCGATATGCAGTGGAGCAATGAAGGGGGGGAATTCCCCGAAAGCGAGACTCCCCGTGACGATGACTCTGTCTCGTCCGGCCTCTCGCGGGGTTTGTCCTGCCTTAACACCCATTCATTACTTAAAATGTAGCATTTACGCTAACTCCCGTCATTCTTCTCACCCAGAACAAGTACCCACCGAACCCACCTTTTCTCGGGTACGGGGAGAAGCTCAATCATCGCGACGACACGGCTCTGTTCCCGTGGAGTCCCGTCCCCCACGAGGTATTCCAGATCTCGTGGGTGAGGAAAATCCGGTCAATCCGCCTGGCCCCTATTATACAGGGTACCGGACGATCAAAACTCCGGAACTGCCGGCGGCCAGGACCTCATCAAGGTCTAGCACGAGGTCGACGTAAGTCCCTCCTGCGAACACTGGTGCGCCACGGCATACTGAATATACTACAGCTGGTAGACAGCGTACCTACCCGCGTACGGGAACGAATGACTTCCCACGCCCGCCACCTTCAGTAGTTGATGAAGAGCCCCTTGGTTGGTAATGCCATCGTGCTTTCGGGCGAAGAGAAAACCTCCCCCTCGACGAGGCAACCTTAGAACGTATGATAAGGCGCGTCCTCTCTCGAGGGGAGAGAGAAAGAAAACATTTCTTGATTACTGTCATGCTCCTGATGCCGTTCTGCCCGTTGGATATCGCATGCCAAAGTTCTCAAAATATGATGCACAACGGATCCCGAACTGCATCTTAGGAATTTCTGCAATGAAGCAGTTGAATTCCTAAATCTGCTATTCTGATCCGCCTATTCCAAAGGACCTTGGAAGGTGATGCACAGAAATGGTTCGCTACTCGGGTCGATTAGAAATTTCAATGACCTCATGGAGAAGTTCAGAGCTCAGTTCCGCTATCGCACTGAACTACTTCCGACTATCACTGATTTGTCCCAAGTCGTGCAAAAGGCCGACGAATCGTTCGAAGATTATGTTAACCGATGGAGTGCTTCAAAGATGTCCTTTGCCATTCCCGAGTCTTTTTTTTGCCGTCGAAATGGTCATAGAACACATGACCGGACCGCTAAAGACTGCCGTGGCTTATGGCAATCCTACTACGTTCGTCAAACTCTTTGATAGAGTGGCGCGAATGGAAAGGAGGACCAAGGACGGGACTATTCCCTTATCTTCATCATCTCAGCCTTCTGAAAAGCCTCCATCAAGTTCTCAGGCTAGGAAGAAGACTACCAAGGCAGCTGCCACTCCCAACGCAGCTACCATTACAGAAGAAAGCCAAATGGGTGCCGTTGAGGTCCGTCTTCCTGATCAGAAGCAATCTGGACGGAACCTATCTCAGAAGACCCCTTCCAACGATCGTCGTCCTCCGCAAACCGATGATCGTCGAAGGCACTACTGATGGGCTCGAGTTCCTTATGATGTTGGGGGCAGAAGGGGCAACACAATCAAAGGCCGGATTATCCTCCCCTACCCATATCCCTAAGTGAACTCCTGCCTCAAATCAAAGATATCATCACGTTCCCAAGGGCCATAAAATTGTCCCAATTTTTCCATCGACATCACGGTCACACGACCGACATGTGTTGGAAAATCAGAGCTCTTGTTCAAAGACTCATCGATTCCGATGAGATTCGCTTTCCGGGAGTCGAAAAATGACAGACCCGCAGCAACGCCAACAAGAGATGAGAATCTTCAAGGATCCTCTCCCTGATCATGCATCTGGTTTCAAGGAGATCCCTATCAACGCGCTCGAAGTCGATGAACCTCCCTCTCACCCTCGATATCATTCAGGGATATCAAAGTAGAGATCATGAGAAGGTTCTTCGAATCGCTTCTAGCCGGAGAAGAAGGTGACCGAACCTCAAATAAGTTATCAAAAGAGGTCGCTCCGCCACCGAAAAAGGAGAAATCGCGCCGATCGATCTCACCGCAAGTGATGACGGTTTAAGAGTATGATGACTCGAATCCTTACTAAAAGGATATTCCTCAGGAGAGTCGCCCTCATCACAAGTTGATCGAGATCATATTGCGCCCATCCAAGCGCACTTCCTCGAAGGGGAAGGAAAAGTTGCATGTCTGCGAGGCATGTGACGATTCCAACCCGATCGACGAGGTGGTTCCTCAGAAGATTCGTCCAAGCAAGCCATCCAAAGAGAAGATTCGAGAAGTCGACTACATCAAGGTTGCTCCTCGAGTCACCTTTTTGTGCAGCCGAAGAAGTTCCAAAAGACCCCTCATCCTCTACTTCCAGAAAGAGGCTGATCGAGGTCACCGACGCACCTACAGAGAAGACTAGGCCGACCGAGGTTCTACAGGAAAAGACTATGCAAGGATCTATCCAAGGGCTTCTCAACCTGAGAGCCAAGAAGAAGCTGCTCCAGATCAAACCAAGAAGGCGGTTCCACAGTCTGAATATGTGACCTCCTTGGTCATCTCAGCAAGCTACCAGCTCAGATCTCTATTTTGGAGTTTTTGAAGACTTCTCCCAAGCATAAGGAGTTATTCTTTAACTTCCTGAAGGAACAGAAACATTGACGTAAGAAGAATTACAGGGAGCAGTTGAGCAGATGGCCTCAATCAACGCTCTCACCTTCACAGAAGCTGATGCACCAAAAGGGATCGATGGGTCCCACATCAAAGCTCTCCACATCACCGTCTTCCTCAAAGATCACTCGATCCCGAAGACGCTGATCGATACCGGAGCTGCACTCAACATATGTCCTCTCTCGACGTGTAATACTCTCGGATTGAAGGAATCTCTCCTCACTCCGTCTACGGCGTCGATACGAGCCTACGACAACGTAAAGAGGACTGCCAGGGGCAAGCCTTGAACTTCAAGTGGGTCCACTTAGTCTCATGACGCAGTTCCACGTGCTCGATATCAAGGCAACCTTCAACCTACTGCTCGGAAGACCTTGGCTTCATCAAGCTGGGGCAATCTCTTCGACATAGCATCAGTGCCTCAAGTTCCCTGTAAAGGGAAGCATCGTCACTATCCATACCGAGAAATTTTCTTAGTTGTTCTCCTCCTTAAGTCGTTCACTAGTCTTCCTTGGGACTCTGGAAGTCCCTTTAAGTCGAGTGAAGCGAGGGCTTATCCTAAGAGAAGCTTTATTAGGGCGGGGTGGAACGGTTAGTGTTCCTATAAGTCAGTTATGGCGTTAGTTCCTTATCAGGTTTATCTCTTTATATATTAAAGATGTCTGAAGGCCTGTTTTCTTCCTTAAAATCAGCAGGACTTTTCAGTCGTTGATGTCCAGTTACACGAAGTGATTCTCCTTTATAGATGAGGGGGAAGCTTATTAGTAGGGGCGAAACGGCTTTAGCTGTCTGCTTTACTTAGCAATCCGAAAGCAAGGAAGGCGGCTAGTCTATTCAACTCTTGTCCAGTCCAGTCTATTCTTGTTAGAGTGCCCTCCAGAGACAAGCCTACCGGGAAAGAAAGCAAGCTAGTCCAGGCAAGTCTATTTTTCTATACCTTTCTCTGGGAACTCTTTTTGATATGCTGCCAGCTCTACTAGAGTGGCTTGTTCGAGTTAAGGCTGCCTCCGCTCGCCCTCTTATCGCCACTTTATCCTCTATACACCTACCCTTCGCCGAAGCTTCTGGCTTTTGATCAAGGCCCGTAGACTCTCTATGTTCGTATAAGTAAGGGAATCTCTTGCAGGGAGTCTTTTGTCCCTTCGGGACCCCTCTTCTTTAAGGGGCCGGAATTCTATCTAGACAGTTCCGCATGCGGCGCTTTCTTCGAGCTGTCCATCCCTATTTGCCCCTGATCCCCCCGTGCCGTGGTCCCACTGCAGCACCCGTCTTGTTGCAGCTTTTCGTCCGTCCACAAACTCGCCTTTGTTTGCTCTCCGCATCGTCAGAGCGCCCCGCCCCGGGACGTTGGCTGCTGTGTACGAAGATTGGGCTAGGCCCGCACTTGTTCCATCCAGCATGGTCAAATACCGAAGTCGGTAAATTCTTGTTCAATCCATAAACTGGTCTCCCCTAGCGTCGTGACCACTCGACCGATCGACTAAAACCAATTCTTCTTGGAAAAGGTCGAAAGATGAGTTCTTTCTTCTCCCCTCAATTCGCGGAGGGCTCCTTCATCGCAACGATTCTTCCCCGTTCAAGAAGAACAGTTTTCGTGATCGAATTACGAAATAGATATACGAACTGTATAGGATCATTCGCTGGAATGGGATAAGTGATTCTTTTATAGGATCCCAATGGGATATTCGAATCCACTGAAGATGCAATAGGTATTTGTGATCGATCAGCTTCAAGTATGACCGAGGACTTTCTATCTGCATCCATAATAACTACACAATCTGGTTGTTGGTTCGACCCGAAATTGATCTTCTTGTTTCTCGAACGGATTTTTTTCGGACTTGAACAATTGGTCAAAAAACCCCCGATCCTCCATTGAGAATCATTGATACAGCCGATTCTCGTCGCCATTTGTTCCACTATCTCATCGAATAACGAATTGGTATTTACAAAGAAGGAACGGCCTTTTTGACGAATGGGAGATCCTATAAAATGACAAGCGTTTCGTAAACAAATCAGTGTTTTGTCTGAATCGAGAATAGCAATGGAATTTCTGGAACCACAGATATAGACTTTGAAATGGTGAGCAGCTACCCGACGGCCTAGATGTGCGTTCGTACTCAGTAATTTTTGAATAACAATAGAATGGATTGTCATTTTTGTTTTCGTTTCTCGAGTTGGCTCAGGTGGTTAGTTTAGTAGAGAAGAGAATAGGTTCGCCTTTTAAGAATTAAAAAACGATGCTTCAAAAAGAAAGATAGTGGTCAGAATGAAACTTCAACCGTCGTTTCTTTGTTCGATCGGAATACGGATGAGATCAGAGACGCCATCATTGGGGCAAACGATGCAATAGCTTCGGTTAGAGCAAAGCCCAAAATGGCATAACCAAATGATTGTTTAGCCAATGATGGATTTCGCGCCACGGAATGGATCGAGGAACTAAGGACGTTTCCAATACCGACACTCCCCTCCCGCTCAGTCCGCAATCCCTCTGGAAACCGATCAACCTATAGTGTAATTTCCCAATCACGCAATCAGGATGGCTACCATAGCGGCTACCGGCCCTCAGCTATCCGAGAAAGACACAACATGTGCGTTACTATACAATAAAAGGAAGACCAACTGACAGACACAATAGTTGGACTAAAGGTCACTTCTGAATCTTTTATGAACAACCCAGCACAAAACCACTCCAAGGAGAGTTACACGAAGTGCTTCTCCTTTATAGATGAGGGGGAAGCACGAGTTACACGGTACGCTGTGTCAGTAGATCACCCCCTCAGGGGTGCGGATATAGCGGTTGTTAGTTGTCTTCTTTGAATCCCTCTTTCAGTTCCCCATCAGGGGACGACTTTCAGGTTAGGGCTTTCAGTTGAATGGATTATGTCATTTATTATATATGTCAGACATTTACAGGTGAAAACTTTCTCTAAGGCAAAGCAAAAAACATTTTCACGGATTTTCCAGCAGTCAGAAAGGAGTCAAACGGGCCGTAAGGCTTGATTAAAAATTCGGCCCGGTCTGCCAGTTCAGGTTAGTTCAGGGATTCCCTTTTGGGAAGCACGAACGAGAGCGGTCGTCACCGCAACTGAAAGAACAAGTAGTAGAGCAAGCAGTGTACGCGATTTAAAAGAACAGAAAGAAGCGAGAAGCAAGCAGTGAACCAAGTTAGCGAGCAAAGCGAAAAAAAGGAAAAGGCTAGTAGATTGAAAAACAAACAGTAAGAAAGACAGCAGAGATGAGCGTGCAAAAAGCATGATTGAAATCCCAATCCCTTCGCATTCCTAAAACCGGCAGTAGGCGAGCGAACAGGCGGTACAAACCATTAAAGGGTGGCAAAGGAAACGTTCAGGGATTGCAAAGGGGGTTTAAACTATAGCGGCTATTATCTGAAGGTATGGAGACGGTGGGTGCGCTGTCCGCTCGCGTTATTCTTTTCAATGTCAGATTCGTGGATAATTCGGATAGCTCGTTCCGATTTCGGATGGCTCGCTCAAGTGGGATTCGTTGAGTTTCCTGGCTCGTTCTCTCCACTCGCAGCTCTCAGGGCTCGCATTCGCTGATGGGCGGGGAGCAGCTGATAATCAAACCGATTGCCTGCCCTGTAATTGGGGGATTTTCCAGGTCTTCAGTGTCATGAGTGGGATAAGGAGTTGATAGAGCTTTCCCTCTAGTTGACAATACTTCTTATCCATAAACTCGTTTGTGGCATGCCTTCCTCGAACAAAAGGATATCGGAGCCAGCCAGGAGATCTTGAAGATGAGCCCCGGGAAACGGGAGTGGCATACGAAAACAATTCCTCTCCACCTATAATGCCCCCAACTAGTCCTCTCCCGGCCATGAAGTAGACTCCATTAGCACAAGCCTGAATCTCCTTATTCGAAACAACTAAAAAAATCTTCCTCATTAGTGGCCCCTTCCCCCCCATCGACTTATGGATCCGGGGAGTCTCGATCGGGTTCAGATGCCTCTCCTGCTTCGGCTTCAACGGCAATAAATCTACCTTTCTATTCGGCAGGCCATGGTGCGCAGCCCCCTAGTTATCCTCCCAGCAGAAATGACTTTCAGTGGGCAGCGGATTGAGAAGCGCATGTTAAGCCTATAGTTCTTGACAAATGATCCTATCTTTCAGAAGCTCTTATTCCCGCCTTCAATCGCCCGTACTAAATTACTGTGTAGGCTAATCCTGTTGAATCGGCATCCATAGATGTATTGAGGGGCATTCGCCTGGTGTTGAAGCAGCCGGGTATGCACCTCTCCTTTCCGGTCCTGCTCTCGAACCGATAGCACATCCGGTAGCGGCCTATTGAGTCTCGTGTCTGGGTGCGGATTAGTGGATGCTGGTAGCGGTACTCATCGATCCCGGACAAATAGGGTAAGATCCCCTTGATTCACCTCCTTCCTTATCTTCTCCAATCCTCTCAATGCCCTTAAATTCCCCCGGTGTCCTCCCAAGGCTGGCCTGTAGGTATGAAGTTCGAGCAGATGACTTCCTTTTGGCTTCCCATCCCTCTGTAGGCTATAAATCCACTTTGATTCCCCAGTAGTCCTAGCCGTAAACGATGGATACTAGGCGCTGTGCGTATCGACCCGTGCAGTGCTGTAGGCGTTAAGTATCCCGCATAAAATCCAATTTCTTTTTATGCAAGATCGCCAATTTCTTCAGTAGCCGTCGTTACTGTTCCACCCATTGAAGTTGATCCGGAACCACCAGCACCCGAGCTATCGTAGTCGTAGTAAGCGGATCCCAATCAAGTTCCCTCCGTTCGATACCTAGTAGCAGCCCTCTCATTTCCAGTTTCATAGTCCAAAGTAGTGGATCTATATGTAGTGGACCCGGAAGGAAAAGCAGCAGCTTTCACACCCATAACATACAAGGCAGAGTCAAAAGAATTTCAACCAAAGCCAGCATCCTTACTGGCAAGGAGGGCTCCCCCTCGCGCGGTTCCAATGTAAGTTTTGATTGATGAGGTTGATCTGCCAGTTTAAGCATCAATAGTGACCGTTGGAAACACGGTTGATTGAGTTGGCCGAGCAGTAGAGAGAACAGAGGCTCAGTAGGCATAGGCATCGTAGACAGGGGCGGGAGAACAAGCATAGCTAGGAGCTACCCGTAGTGAAGAAGAAGTTAGAAAGCCATTGCCCGTTTCAGCTTTCCTTTGTCCGGTTACAGATCCTCTAGTTGCAGGGGCGGAGGTGAAGGCAGTTTCAGTTGATTCACCAGCATAAACGTGAACAAACAAAACATAACATAACATAACATAACATAACATAAGTAGAAGTGGCCCAGGTTTCTTCGCGTTGATCGAGTGGTTTATCCGGTTCCATTTGATCCATCAGTGGTTGATCTTCTAGGTGAAAGACCTAAAGGCATAGGCAGAGGCTACGGACACAGAGACACAGGCAGCATCCTCACTAGCACCATCATTTTGCATCAAAAAGCCAGCACATTAAGCTAATGGTGGTAGCATAGTTCCAGCACAGGTAGGTTAGGTAAAGAGCGCCCTCAGGCAACGTAGGTAACCACCACCAGTTATTAGGGTAATAGGGTATGTATTAGGTACCTGCAAAGGCAAAAGTCAAGGTAGCAGAGCCTATTTCACTCGCAGATGGCGGTGGCATAGAGATGACCTACGAACTGACTCAATACACTATAGCATAATGAAGGCGCAGGAAGGGAAAGACGTAATTCACTGGTGAGTATAATTATGAACATTGAAAGATAAAGGCTACGCTCTTATTGCATTCCATCGGCTATTGGAGGTGCTGGGGCTTGTACAAAAAAAAACCATCATTCCCTCGCTTCGATTGCCGTCATTCTATTGCCAGCCGGAAGAGCTGCGGGATAGATCGCCAACTCTCTTTCACCTGGGAAAATTAGGCCGCCCTGATCAATGCGAAATTGAACGAAAAAACCCGGAAACGATCCAATCTTCGGTGAGTGCATTTAGGACCGGAAAGTCGATCGAGTACAGATTGAAAGCCTTCGCTTTCCTTATATAAGAGAGGAGAGGCTTGCTTGCAAATTCGATGTTAGATAGAGAGGTCGAGTGCGTTTCTTCTCAGCATGTCGAGTCCTGGAGATCGAGTCTGCGTATTAACTGTTCACAAATTCTCCTCACGGATAGAGCATTCTAATGATTTTCTCCGACCACTCCTCTTTTTCCATGTTTAAGCGCGCCCCAGGCGAGGAAGCTCTCCTTCAAGGTTCCGTTCCTACAGATTTCGTTCTTAAAGCCCTATAGCGAGTGATTCCCTTTCAAAATAGAGAGGCTTCGCCATACTTTTGTGGGTAGGGAAATCCATCTCCAATTAGACTCCCTTTGGGACAGATACTGGCCGAAATAGCCGGGGAAGCTTCAGATCGGCTGGTCGAGATCGGCCACCCGCTTACTTCAGAGTGAGAGCGGCAGCCCGGAGATGTGCCTGCCGGTAGAGATCTAGAGAGGGGAATGAGCGGGCCGGGCTGAGACGCCCTCGACCGATCAAGAGGTTCCCCAAAGGCATATAGGCATTATTCGAGCTTCAAGGCACGGATGGCATAACACTAACGCGGATTGAGATCTAGAGAAGGGAAGCATACACTTTAGATCCCAGAGACACGATGCAGTTTCCTACCGAGACACACTGACAGACACTTTAGCCCCTCATTCTAGCACTCCCCTGTGAAATGCTTTCCCCATGAAGGAAGAGAAGAGCTCGACTCGACCCATTCATTAGTAAAGGGGCTAGTACGCTCAAATGCAAGGAGATATACTTAGGACGTGAACCCGCAGATACCAGAAAAAGAGTACGTTTAAAAAGTCAATGTTTCATAACATAAACCGGCCGGGCCATTCACTTTTTCATTCAATATTGGTTGCTCACTCGAGAGCCGTTCCAGCTGTTCCTGATGTCGAATGAGTTCATGTAATTCATGCTTCACCTAAATTGCTGAGAGAGGGAAGGCGCCGCTTCAACTCGACCGACTCGATCTAGCGCCTCGACCTGGCTTTGAAGGTGTGCTGCAGAAATTCGATAGCGAGTCTCGACAAGCGTTATTACAAATGTAATAAGAATAGACGGAGAGGAGCTTGCTCGAAGAGAGATCGTTTTCTCCGGGGAAACGGAAGGAATGGATTGCTGCGCCGAGGGCCTCTACAAAAAAGAAAAAACTCTCTCTTGGCTCCGAAGAAAAGAATGGCCGTTATAGAAGAAATTCAGGCCCGATCGAATCGCACGCAAGTCAAATGAACAGAGAAAATAGAAACTCTCCGGATTATCGCAGAAGGCCATAGAAACCAGATCAACTAGGTAAACAGAGTCAATGAATAGAGGCGGAAATGCTACCGATAAAGAATATACTGAAGAAGAAGAAGAAATAACCAATAGTACTTCTCTTCTCCCCAATAGTCGAGGTGGGAATTTGCTTTGACTAATACACCGAACAGGCCAAACCCTTATCCACAAAGCATCATCCGCATAAGGGCTCCCGAGGTCGTCCCCACCTCCGTACATATGGCACGCAGCGTCTTCTGGTCGATTGTTCGAATTAGGTTATTCGAATAAAATAATTAGGCGGGCATAAAAAATGCGAGGCGGAGGTACCTTACGGAGCCAGGGTGAAGAGGTCTTAGCCATGTCTCCCCAGGTCGTAGATCCGTTAGGATCGGAGACTCATCATAATCAGAATCAGAATGACTTCTTTCATCGGGAAATATCATATCTCAATCTACTGTCGTAGGATCCGCCGGGTCCGATGTCATCTCAGTCGTCAGGATCTGAAGTGAGTGATAATCGTCGTCGTCGGAAAAAGTCGTCATCCATGTCGTCCAAGTATGATGGAGGAGAGCGCCGATCATCTAAGTATGCCGAGGATGCGCGGAAGTCACCAATCTCATAGCTACTACATTCTAATTAGAAAGAAAGAGTTGTCAATTAGGGGTCCTGTTAGGAAGAGTTCCTGGGAAGGGTGGCCGTAATTAGTCTCTTTATTCTATTCTAGACTAGAGATGGGTTTTTATAAACGATATACTAAATAACTAAGGTGGAAACGTTCCTTGTCTCGTCGCCTTGGTCTGCATGATATGGCTTAAGGCAACTTGCGTGAAAAACGGGGTGAAGCTTTAGCCTTGCCGGGAGACCCGAGTTGCTGCCTTCCCAACCCTTCCTATGTTGGGGAAGGGCCAATCATACTTCCGTATGAGCCCTTTGTGCACCTTCCGATAGACCGGCTTTTCACCAGCACCAAGTCTCCCACCTTAAAGTTTGCTGCGGGCCTTCTTTCCTTATCCGCCCACTTTTTCATCCTCTTAGCTGCCCTTTCCAAGGTTTCATTATCAATCTAAGTTTGCTGCCCTTAGCAAACTTGTAAGCAGAGGGACTTCTTCCCGTGTAGCCGACCACAACCGTGTGGGGAGCCAAAGGTTGCTGGCCTATCGCTAACTCGAGGATGCAGAGCTTTTTTGCAAGTTTTAGCTAAATTGTGCTACGTCCAGCAGCTGCACCCGGTTGGCACTCAAAAAGTGCCTAACTAAGGTACTCCTCCAATAACGCATTGATCCTTTCGGCCATCTGTCTGCGGATGAAGACTCGTGGAGAAGTTCAGCTTTGACCCCAAGAGTTTTAAGACCTATCGGATTCTATTTATGGAATGGATATAGGAGACCAAGGTAACAATCCTACCCAAAAAGCCTACCCCGGAGACTAGGAAAACCCCCGACTGAGACCCGTCAGACTGACTTCAGTACAGAAGTCTTTCCACCGCCTCCAGCAAAACATCCAAAGGAAGCCTGCTGACACAGTGGATTCCTATGTAACCCTCCTCTTGGTCTTTGACCAAGCACTACTAATTAGGGGGCCCTCCGAGAGATCCTGATAGAGTCCACCTAAAGGATAAGAGACAGGGGAACGAATTGAAAAGTGAAGACTTCGGTCTATTCTCTATCACCCGACTCAGGGGAAAAAGAGAGGTACACCAAATAAGGAGCATAGCCTACCCCCTCCTTCCACCTTTCGGTGAAAGGCCGGGACGACGCGGTCCTGATTGGGTTAGCGAAACGTATACAGACATAGAATGTTGTTTCAGGGTCCTGACTGACGCCCTCAACTGACGCGAACTCACGGGGTGGTTTCCCTCATTCCGCACCCTACCACAGCGCAGGTCTTACTCGATAGGAGCACTGGACACATAAGCCCGTATCTTCGGCTAGTGCCTGGTTCTTCACTTTCCGTCCGGAATCCTGAAGTCATTTCGTCCATATCAGTGTCAGTGATATATCTCTTACCTACCACACACAACTGCATCCGACGTTTGGTATCTTTTTGGAATCACATACGCTGATTGATTATTCAGACGGGTGGACATACAATTACCCTCTTCCTTCACCATTTCTTGTTAGTAGTTCTCGAAACAGCAAAAGTCATTAAGGAGCCCCCTGGCCACGTCAGTTATAGCGTTCAATTCTCTCGTTATTCGTAACACCGAACTCGCTAAAGCCCCAGCGATAAGCCCCTTCGGGGGGAGGGAAAAATCCTCTCATCCGTAGCCTTTCTACTATTCCCTCGGGGGGGGCGGGCTGTAAACCTGATTCCTTCGTCAGCGTGATCCTTATGCCTAATAGGATCGTACCCAGTGTCACCGTTCAAATTCCGTTCGCATCGGGCCTGCAATATATGAAGCCAGCTCCTCACTCGGATTCACCCACTTGAGCAGTGGCGGATTCATTCGTCTTAGGATTTGGATTACGTCTCGCCTTTATTGGGGGATGGGGGGGGGGATTCGGATGGAGCTCGCGGAGAGTTTTAGATTCCATAAGGATGGTAAGATTCATAGATGAAGATCAAAATGGCCATTCAACATTGCTCACGAAAGCAATTGAAACAAGGTGCTCGCTCGGTTGATCAAGCAACTAACTTCAACTACGTTACACTAACTAGGAGCGCGGTTCATTATTCAAACATACGAATACGTTATGAAATGAGCCCACATATAAACGGGGGCTGGTCTGCTCATTATTGGTGTTCGTGCATTCATTATTGCAATACAAATACATCAAAGTTCACGCCTCCACTACACTAGTGTTGGATAGGATTCGGGCCAGACGGAACAATTTTGAACCCCGTTCAGATTTTGCGCGACACTGCTGCGGGCAGCGGAATTCACTGGACCTCTTAGAAGAATCCCGTACTCCGAAGGGGAGCTGGGACAGGATCAAAATCACCAGCAGCCCCTATCTAGCGCGCTGCCCTACCATCACTGCAAAACAGATTGAGCTGCGGGCCCGAGATTCTATGCTGCAGAAGCGGGGGGGTGCATGATTAACGGATCAACACATATAGAAAGCATGATATAAAAAGCCGTTAACGGCGGAGTCCATATCGCATGATTAACGGATCATCAATATCGCGCCGTGGCACGGAGAAAGAGAGCATGAGAGCACTAAAGGATCAATTATATATCGAAAGCATACACGATAGAGAAAGCATACGGGATCGGAGAATATCGGAAGTCCACAACCGATATCGGAAACATGAGAAAGCCGTTAACGGTTCTTCATGAACAAGAAACAATGCATGAACAAAGCGAGTATACGAAAGTTAGTTTACGGCATGAACACCGAAGAACAACAATGCTTTCAGAATGCCGTTAACGGGCTGCTTCGGCTTACATACAAGAGAGGAGTTCCGGAATTAGCACTACACGAGCCGCAAGCCTGTGTAGGCTGGCTTGCGGCTACGGCTACACAAGCCTAGGCTTCTTCCGTATACTAAAGTCGCCACCTTCCCGAATCTATTCTATTGAAGCGGAGAACTAAAGAAAGCAAGCTCCTTGCAAAAAATGTTGCATTTGACGGTCTTGGATCTCTAACAAAGGCTAGACTATGCCCGGTTTGAGTCCCAAAGGAGCTTCTCGATTGAATAAGAACAAACAACTTCTGTTGCTTCGCAACCTTGTCATGCACGCTCCCCACGCTGCTTTGGTAAAGATGGGCTGCTGACGGCTCCCGCTTGATGTTGGTGCTTGAACAAGCCAAAGGGATGTACCGGTGAGTGTACTGCTACAACGTGGCAGATCAATGAAAGACGAAAGACCTCGGTTGTTCGTTGTTCTGAGTGAGGTGAGGGAACGAACGGAACAGCACCGGAAAAGACCAAGCAAGTGAATTGCATTTATCATCCCGTACCAAACATAGGTAAGGTAGGGGCTTATAGTTGAAACATTGGTTGAAACGTACCGCTCATAACGGTGATATTGTAGGTTCGAGCCCCCTACCACGATGTACTCAAAGTTGTTCAGTTCCGATTTGGTACATGAAATTCAGAAAATCAGGTGGCTGTTCAATAGAGAAGGTGGGCTTAGACAGAACTGAAAGAGCTGGTTGGTTAGAGACCAGGTTGTTGTTATGTTGTTAATAGGGCTCCTCCGACGACATGTTGAAGGGCCAGATCCACTCGACGACGTGGAAGAAGGAAGCGGGGAAGAATCAGAGGGAGGTTTTCTTTGGCTTTGGCCTGGCTTCACTAATGTGAATTCTCTTCTTCGTTCAGCCTCGGATGAGTCACATAGGTCGTCCTCAGGCGGGCATCGAAAAGGAACGTCTATTTACCCGGTAAATATTCCGGACGGCCCTATTCATCTTTGTCTTCCAAAGAGTAGTTGTTCCGCATCTCTCGACGACGGGGAAGACCGAAATAGGCGTGGGGAAGAGGGAGAAGAGGGGGAAAACCTTGCTCGTATACTGCTCAGTATAGTGCTTGTGGTGCCAGAGCTTGGTGTTCTCTTGTTCACCTGCAGCTCTTTCTCGTATACGAGTTCATAGCTACCTACAGAGCAGCCCGTATACTACACCTGGTTCACCGGGTGGCATCTGAGGTCTCAAATGCACTGCTATTCGTCGTGTAATGTCGTATGTATGATAGAGGTGACTCAATGCTAATGATCTTTAACCTTTGTTCATCATGGGATGTGACGCTTATTTCAGCGGTGGTACGATCATCCACGTGTGCCTCCAAGGTACATCTACAGGCCTGCCAATATGGGGGGACCGATTCACTATACTTTGAAAGTTTTTTGCTTCTTCTTAGCATTCAAGCTGGTATCCCCATTCCCTCCCCATTTTCGTATCCCAGGAGCACAGCTTCTTTGAAAGGTACCTGTAGTTAACGGAGCACAGTCGTGCTTGCTGGTTTCATGAACCTTCAAGTTTGCTGCTTCTTAAGGTACCCGCACTCAGGAACACCCTGAAAAAGCACGAGACAGGTGCTTGCTCACAGTGAACGGAGCACCATGTGACTTGCTTAGCACAACATGGCAGCGAAGTTGAAGGATGACTTTGCTTGAAAGCGCCGCTTGAAGATACGCTAAACAAGCCCTAAGCGAACGTGTCAAAGCCCTTAGACGATAGGGGTGCTCGTTTTTCATGGGGAACCCGTCAAACAAGAGTGGAAAAGGTGCTGAACAGATTCAGATGGAGACTTTCCATCTTTCTTGGACATTGCCGCCCGTTTGAGTCGTCGCGAGCCGGAAAGCGTACCGGCAGTTTGAGTGGCCGCTTGCGGAACTGTCTAGTGCTTTTTTTATGTCATTTTGGAAAAAATTCTTCATTCCTGGGAAGAGGAAGAAGCAGATAGAGCAAAGGCCTCCTCTTTCCGTCCGCTCTTCCCGAAGTGAGCGAATTGCATGTAGAGATAGAGATAGGTAGGGGCTTATAGTTTAATTGGTTGAAACGTACCGCTCATAACGGTGATATTGTAGGTTCGAGCCCTACTAAGCCTACCACCCCGTAAGTACAGTCGAAGTCCCCGCCACCCTGCAGATCTCAATCTAGCGACGGCACCTGGAACCACACTGCTGCCGCTGCCCTTCGGGCAATACGGCTTTCGTAATACGCGAAGCAGCTGAGCGTCTTCGATCGCTATATTCTTGCGATAGCGAAGGATCGAAGAGCGAAGTTACGGCTTTAGGCGAAGAGCGATAGCGAAAACCTTTAGTCTTATTGTTTTGTTCCCGAACAACGATCATTCATTACGGCCGGCCCGACCAAACACTGAAAGTCCGGCTCTTTATAGGAAGCAAGCAAGATTATGGAACTGATCTGACCGATCATGGATGGAATGAAAGATGGAAGGGCCGGCAAGAATCAATGCGATAGCGCGGTTGAGCGGTAGCGAGGGGCGATAGCGAAGGCGTGGTTCATCCTCTAAGAGAGAGTAGATGCGAAGCGAAGGTTCGGATCGAAGATCTTCGCGAGACGGCCTCGGATAGTTCCACTCGAGAATCGAGCGTGTTTCTACCGTCTACCGCATTCCGGCCCCGGGGCCTGAAATTGGTCCTTTCTCTCTCCTCTTTCACCAGTGAGTGGTGAGTTTCCTTTTTCTCTGGGTAGGTACCTCTTGGATTCGGAGTTTGTTCCAACAGCTGCCACACGTGAGATCCTGATCGTCTTCCTCCCAGTGTTGTTGCCCGCTGGGGGAAGGAAGGAAAGTAGGCTTTCCGACCTACGAACGTCAAAAAATGGGCGGTTGGTTTCGCCGGTTTCACAAGATTGAACCTTTTTTGTTCAACCGAAGTTAAGGAGTTCCAGAGCACGAGGGAATGAATGGGGTTTCATTCCCGTTCCCCATAATCTCCATGAAAAGACTACCATGATTTCCGAACGAACCGAGGGAGAGTCGAGTCCATTATCATAGTATTAACGACTTCAACACAACTAATTCACTTCAGAAAGGAGAGCATTTTTGTGAATCTATTATATACGCTCCAACTAATAAGAATCATTGCAAAACCAAAATGCTCGCTCTATTCAAACTTATAGAGGGATTCATTAGTGAAATATTAGAACACCGACGTCATTTTTTCATTTCAAAGAGGGGTGATAGTTACTCATTGGGACATAATGATGGAAAGCAGAATTCAGACAACGATTCGAACCCTATTTATCCTACTTCAAAAGAATCGAACGAGAAAAAGGAGGTGAAAATCTCATGTACGGTTTTGTAGAGTGACGGTAAAGGTAACTTATCTATCAACTTTTCCACAAAAAACCTAACTCTGCCTTACCTCTATCTATAATCTTGGTTGCGTTGAGTACTTATAACAAAAAGATATGAAATCACTGCTTATACACAAGAGGAGGAAGGGTTAAAGATTTACCCGGTGTGAGATATCACATTGTTCGAGGAACCCGCTGTCCCGGTAAAAGATCGTAAACAAGGGCGTTCGTTTGCGTTGTCTATTCTTATGGTTCAGAAGGAATCCCGTAATTCTCTCGCATTCCTCTTTAGAATCAAAGGCTCGAAGCTGCGCTCAGATGGAGACGTTGAACATCTCCATTCCAGACCATATACAGACCGCCGGGCAGCTGCCTGTGCCGTATACACCAGGTTGGGATTCCCTTTTAGAATAGATAGCTGGGCCTTCCGTGCGGCTTACAATGAAGTCAACATTTCCGGGCAGATCCTGCATATATCCATAGAGAGTTGTATCCCTGCGCTTTTTCATATAGAGAGGACCCGTGCGGACGAGCGGAATAGACAAAACTCAACCTCCAAAAATGCACGCGGCTTGCAGGGAAGGCGCGTATCAGAAATGCAGATTTGAAACAGACTTCCACCTCCCCATATTTTCAGAGGGAAAATGCCTCTCTCGCGAAAGGAGAACGCGCCTTCCTTCGCGACACTTAGGAGCTCACGTACAGCCTGCTCGTAGCTCTGATACCATATTGGGAAAACTCAGTCATTATTCAAGCTTCATATGAAACGGAAATGCATCATTTTTTACACCACCATGATTAGCATTCCCGGATAAGCGATTCTCGCTTATTTGACTAACAACCTCTCAATTCTAACCTTTCATATTCAGTAGCATTCTCTCGATTTGACTCCCGAAATGCTGGGGAATCCCCGGAATATTACGTCGGCGGCCTCTTTGAAAATAGATAGGTATTTACATGCAGGGCTATTCCTCTTCTTTATGCGGCTCTTCCTGGCAGTCAGACCTAACATATGAATGCCCTCCCCATTTCTATTACTCTTGGTATGGGAATGAAATGATCGCTCAGGCGGTCGAGGTCATTTATCGCTGGGTCGAGGGCCGGGCCGCCACTGCGCGCACTTTCGCTTCATCCATCTTCAGGGGACACCATCGAATGCCAGATAGAGAAACTCCTGCCTGAATCAATCGCATTTTCCGGTCTGGTTCCGCGAACGCGGGGGAATGAGGACACAGCCGAGCATGTTGAGGATGTGACTCTCAACATCGAGACCGTGTTGGGAATGGCAAGCAAGTATTTTCCTATAAGAAGGAAGTACTTCAATAGATCGGATCATCGGCCACTTACTTTAAGCTCGCTGGCCTTCTATTGCTCTTTATTCTTCCCTAGTCGTGGGTATTGAGTCAAGATGGAATTCCAGGCGAGCTTATGTTCCACCAATGAAATGAAATTCTCTTATGTCTGTGGCTGGGTACTCTTCCTCGGGATGTCCGGATGGTGCAGTCGATAGATGGCCTAGAATAGGGTTCCTCCTCCCGCAAATCTCTTATCTGGCCGGAGCATTTATGGGTGCCGCGGATACTGCTTATTGGGGTGGGATGCTCACTCGAATGGATAGGAGCATTTGGGGTAGGGATCGAGTACGTAAACTTACTCAACTACTGAACTGGGGAAAAAAAATGCCGGATTGACAGCGGGAAGGAGGCCCTAACTGAATGGTCCTAGAACTGGCATTCGTAAGATGCTCTTTGGGGTGATAGCAGGCCAGCCAGTAAGAGAAGCTAGCCATCAGCAGAGGAAAATTCGGTTCGGATAGTTCCACTCGAGAATCAACCTGTAGCTCCAGCCCCTGCCTGCCCTAGGAGTTGATGGAAAGATCTCTGACCTGTCGCTGTAGCGAACATTTCTCATCACCAGACTCGCTTTGAGTGCCTACTTAGGCCGCTAAAAAGGAAAAGAGTTTGACTACGGTCCCCCCTATACCGAAAGAGATTAGTTCATTGATCAACCACCACCTGATCTCCTAGGGAAAGGAATTTGTCTACGGTGCCAAAGAGTCCCTGAACTAGACCTGCACTTAGCCCTCGCTACCGGCAATAGATACATACTTAGGCAATCAACTGCCCACCCGCCATCCGGAATAGACTACTGCTTGTTTGAGTTCCGTTCGACTCAACCACCTAACCTCTTAGAAAAGATCCGATAGATAGCAGCTACCTAAGGCGTCATCTCTTCACCCTTCACCAATCAATTACCGGTGTTTCATCTATTAAGTCCTAGTACTATGTTCTCCTACTTTTAGCGGGTTAAATGAAAGGGTTAGCTCTGCCTCTGCTCAGTGTGAGGTGAGGGGAACTGCTCAGAAATTTCTGTTTTGGGTGAGGGGTGACCGATCCGGTCAGTCAAGAAATAGGAGAACAAAAAAAGGTGTGTCTGGTCTGGTGTAGCTAATGTGACTTTCTCGATCTTTAGTTCCTCTTCTTTCTCTCTCTTGACCAATGCTCCGGCTTCCACAACTCACTCAAAAGATCAGCCGTTGTGACACAGGTGTATCGAGGTAGGCCGTGGATTGAATAGAGAAAGAAGTTAGAGGGCTCGTATTTGACAGATTTCGAGCAACCACTGTAGCCACTCCTATCTCTTCCGGCGGCTTATGTGCGACCTGACCACTTTCATGCTTCGAATGAGAAGTAGCGCTTTCGATCTTGTTCTCAGCTCCAAGATTGGGTCCGGTCCTTTAGGCGAGGCTCTTGACTTTAAAAGCAAAGGTTCCCTTTATTTTCAAGAATTCGTGGTTGGCTCACTTTTCTTTGTTTGGTGTAAGTTCATGCCCACTCGTCATGAACCCCCGCCCGCCCCGACGCTGAGTCGCAACTCTGCCTTCCGAAACCTCCTCAACTGATTCAAGTGATTCAGCTTTTTCAGTAGGAAAGTAAGTAAGAAAGTCAGATGCCTCTCTCCTGCAGGCCGAAACATTTCCTTTGAACTGCCGCCTCCTTAGTTATTGTAATACGTAATCTATTTCTTTCAGAACCTTGCTACTCTAAAGAAAGAATTGACAAACAGGCCTATTTCAAACAAATGATAGCCGATTGAGACAACCATTTGAATAAGCATTACCCGTTTTGCCCAACCGGTGTGGAGCTTGCCAGGGCAAGGCATCACAATGACACCTGCGACCTCAAGAGCCCACTTAATGACTCTCATCTTGTCTTTCAGTTCGTCCAGCCGTCTTCTAGCTTCGACCAAAACCTTCTCCGGCGCGGCCTGGCCTCTTTTGCTAATTGGTCTGCTTCTTTATTGAGCTTTCGCGGGAGGAGTGTGGGCCCAGTCTGTTTCGATTCCTTTTTGGGAGATCTTCGGATGTCTTTTTGATTAGATTGAGGAGCCTTCTTTCTGCCCTGCCGTGTATCCTGTGTCATCCAATGGAGTTCCTTATTCATGCTGACTCTTTCAATCAATACCAATGGGAAGAGTCACAAGGGAATAAGAGAAAGAGGAGGGAAAGAGCCAGAGTAAGACCTTCATTGCGTTTCCGCTGACAAGTGGTCGAGTGAATTGTTGAACAGTGGCGTGAAGTCGTAGACTGAATTTGACTGACACGTTCCGTAGTAGCTTGACTCTACGTGTCTGGCAAGCTTGCTACACTACACGACACGAGTGACGGGTGAAGTTGAAGCAGACACGGTCAAGTGAAGTCGACTTCACAAGTGATTCAACATACCATATGGAAATCAAAAATCAGAGAAGGGTCTCGCCCAGGTGGCTCCCGCAAGGTAACGACTTCAAACTCAAACAAACAACTGAAAGGCATTTTTCAAAGAAAATGCTGTATCTAATGCAAGACCCGTCGATAAGCTAAGGCTACGACATGAAGGAAGGCCAGAAGAACTACAGAACCACGCCCACCAGAGCTAAAGGAGACCGAAGGGAGTTGCGGGAGGAAACCGAAAGATAGGTAATCCATATGGCGAAACATGAGAAAGACGGATGGCACCGGAAGAAATCGAGTCCACCCACACAACGACCGACGGACTCGTGGTACTGAAAACCTCATTAGATGAGAAGGTAGTTGACTGGCAGACCCCTGAACTACCGTTAGCCACAGGCCCCTTTCAACTCAATCTGGAAAGGGAACGCCGTGAACTCCGGCGAAACGCCCCGTACGACCTGCGGGAGGTGAAGGTCGCTGGCTTGCCTGTGGGCCGTGGTATCTGACGGGACATTGGCCTCCCTCCCGCTACGGCTCGCTGTACGTTCCTTTAGCTATAGGCGTGTCCAATCCTTTTTTAGTCCGTTCCACATAGTGCAAGGAAGCTCAAGCTCACTCGACCAATCGAAAAGCCTCTAGTAGCTAGCGCACTATTCAAAAACAATTTCATGCTGACTTTCAAGCCGTTTGCTCCTCCGTTTGCTGGGTCACTTCCTGTAACTCACCTTAACGGACCTACAGGAGTGACTAAGGTGTCAGTAGTCGTATCTTTTCGAAAGGTAGTTCTTCCTAGCAATTAGTCTATTCCGAAGGCGAGCAACAGCAAGGTGTTCTCCTTAGTCCATGTTATTCTTAAGTCTGGCGAAGCAAGGAAGTAAGCAAGGCAGAATTCGCAACGGCCACAACCGGATCACCACCCTTTTTTCCTATCATGATTCGGGGCGGAAACTCCTTAACAAAGGAGGATTTACTTGACAAGCCCTCCCATAGTAACGTAACGACTTGAGCGCATCCCAACACAAATTGCCATCATTGAACTACTGCGTACCTCACATGTTCACAGAACTTTGTCCGATCAGGATCTCCAAACCTCAGATGTTCCAGAAGACATCTAGGTGAATCACTGTAAAATGATATGCCAGTGAATTGTGCCTGAAACAATGACCTTTTCTGGAAACGACTTGCCCGACATTGCCTTTCCTCATAACCAAGCTTTATACGAGCCTGGCACGTAGAGGGTCTTAGTGGAGAACGGGTCAACACTGAATATCTAAAGCCGTCTTTGACTTCCTACGTGTTCCCAAAGCAACCGAATGGTCTTATCATTGAAGCCTATGGTGAAGAGGAACACAAGTCTGACGGATCAAGTCAGTCGCCCCTGCAAGTCGGTCGTGCTATCAGACCCACTATTCTTCATGCAGTCGATGCTCCACCGAGCTATAACAACCTCCTGTTGGGACGTCCATGTCTAATCCAAGTGGTGTCTTCAGCTACTGACACGAAAAAGTATGACTTCCCTCACTTCTTAGTCTCAAAAAGTCTCAAATTCCCTTAGCAAAAAAAGAGGATTTTGACACACCACACCCTAGTACTTTACATCGACAATGATCCATTTGACCACTATGATGTCCCTGAGTTCGTCACCAGGGAAGGTAGTCACTATCCCGCAGTGGTGGTAGTACCCCCCCGAATAAGGGAAAACAGTGTCAGAGTCTGATCCATCCTTTTTTAGCACATGATAAAGGAAAGCGGAAAGTCGATGATGAATCCTTATCATCACACACTTCTCTCACCTGTAAATAAAGGTCAATCCACCAAAGCCGAATCCCATTTGATCCTCCCTCCCTGGGCCTATGAAGGAGATGGTTGTGTCGGCATTACCCTA